TATATTTGTTTTGTAGAAATGACAAAAAGGATCCTTTGCTCTGATGTTTCAAACCACTCTATTCTTTTGTTTCTTAATGATGTTTGTGAACAATTGAATCTAGTGGTTGATTCATAGTCCCTGCCCTTCCCCCAAAATATTAACTGGAAGCAAGAAGAAAGAACGAATCAATCAATTTTATCTATAATCCAATATAATAATTATATTGATTTCTAGGGATGAGACATCCTGCAAATCATTTCTAGACTAAACTAATAGAACCTTAATCAAAACTACTCTAAAAATAAAATAAAAACTCTGATCATATATCTGATCATATAATAAATAAAGATTTGGATATTCGTAAAAAAAAAATCTGCCTTTCAACCAGAACAGTCTTTTTGTTTGAATAATTTCTCTAAGTTAGAAGTTTAACTTATATTGAATAAGTGAAGATATTCTATTTGCTCAATAACTTATTCACCCATAATCCTTTTTTTCCTTTGTTTGTCCACTACTTCTTATGAATCTAAACAAAGGAGTTCCGATAGACCCGGAAAAGAAGGAAAGGAATAGTAATCTTTGATGAACAGGAAAAAAATAATTATTATTTTGATACAAGACGACACAAGAAAACGGGTGAAAATTCCTTTTTCTTGTGTCGTCTTGCGTCGAATAGAAGATTAGGAAGACTAGTAATCCTTCCTAAAAGTATTTGTTCCTTTCATTTTTATCATCCTTGCCTTGTATTCTCTTCTTTTGTATTTGTTTGTATGCCTATTGTTTATTACTAAAATGGAATACAAGTAATGAATTCCAGGCGTCCTGCAAAACAAAAAGAGTATAAACAAAGCAAGCAAAAGGATTTACAGAATTTTTTGATCATACATAATTGTATCGATGGACAAAAAATCGGCACTTTTTACCAAATGTTAAGGAATCTCTGGACCTAAAAATTCATTTCGTACAATTGAACTTTTTCAAACTGTTTCTTTTTAAGAACCAAAAAAACTTGTGCCAAAATAACAGATGCGAAGAAGAACAAAAGGCCTTGGACGCGTAATGGATCTTGAAGCACTATTTCTGCATCTCCCTGACCAAACCCTCCTACATTGGGATTGCTTGTTAATGGTTGATCAAGCTTAATGGATTCACCCTCTGAAACAAGAAGTTCTGGTCCTGGAGGTATAATATCAACCACTTGACGTCCATCCGATGCATCAACTATGGTTATTTCATATCCTCCCTTTTCTTTACGTACTATTTTGCTTACTATACCTGCTGATGTAGCATTATAGACTGTATTGTTACTCTTGCTACCATCAGGATAAATCTGACCCCTTCCTCTGTTCCCACCCACATATATGGGATATTTTAAGAAGTGAACGTCTTTCTTTGTAGCAGGGTCGGGGGAAAGAATGGGAAAGACGATTTCACTATATTTCTGACCCGGAACAGGACCTATCACAAGAATATTTTTTTTATTGGGACGATAACTCTGAAAAGACAGATTTCCTATCTTTTCTTTCAACTCAGGAGAAATACGATCGGGGGGGGCTAATTCGAATCCCTCGGGTAAAATAAGAACAGCACCCACATTCAAACCCCCTTTTTTACCATTAGCAAGAACTTGTTTCAGTTGCATATCATAAGGAATTTGAACAACTGCTTCAAATACAGTATCAGGAAGCACAGCTTGCGGAACTTCAATATCCACGGGCTTATTAGCTAAATGGCAATTAGCACATACAATTCGTCCAGTTGCTTCTCGTGGGTTTTCATAACCCTGCTGCGCAAAAATGGGATATGCATTTGAAATGGATGCTCGAGTTATTACATATATCATGATCGATACAGAAATGGATCGAGTCATCTGTTCCTTTACCCAAGAAAAAGTATTTCTATTTTGCATGTCCAATCATGGATCTCGGAATTTCTACAATAAATTAGATAGGGAACTAGTAAAATTCCCTATGCACGAGTCTGTCATTGTACTGGAATAGTTGTACTGTAATATAGGACGAATACCTTGAACTGGTAGAAATAAAATATAAAGAATTAAGTAAGATTCAAAATGGTTTCTTTATAAAGGAAGAAAGATTCTGATTTATTTGATTGATATCAGGAGATCAAATGAGTTCTTCATTCATTCATTGAATGATAAATGACTACAAGCGAAGGAGATACACGATTTAAATAATGGAAAATCCAATATTTCACAATTGTATCTAGAATAACTGGAAAGGTGGAAACAAGACCAGATATAATTTGATCGTTATGAGCCAATCCAAAATCGTTGTAGAACGAACCAATTATTAGTTCCCAACCATGAGTCGAGTGAAATCCAATCCATAAATCAGTAACTAAAAGAATCGAAAAAGCTTTTATTGTGTCACTTAAGTTATAGAGGAATTCCTGAACCCAAGAATTAAGAATGACAAGTTCCTCATTACCCAAAATAAAATAACCACTTAGAATAGCGAAAGAGATTATATTTGTCGAGAAATGCAAAATGATATGGAGATGATATTCATTGTGTGTTTTGACCAATTGTATCGTTTCCTTGTGTATTCCTATACGAAGTTTTTGTATATGTGTCTCCGGGTACTCCTTTATCATTTCGTCCAACAGAAAGAGTTCTTCTAATTCTATGAATCTTTCTAGAACGTTTTTCTCTTGAATGATATTCAAGAGAGTTTTGGATTGCCCGGTATTCCACCAATTTGTAACCCAAAGTTCCAGACATTTATTAAATGGGAGAGAGACCCACCAGGGCAAAAATACTATAGATACAAGATATGGGAAAGAAGGCAATGCTTTCTTTTTTTTCATTTTTTATCTGTGAATTGAATCGTTAATGAACCTGCTTCATTCGTTGACTCTATATGATATTTCTCTGAAGCACGAGTTCTATAACAAGGTATTGAACCTATGGGTCTATTCATTCCAATTTTTGTGTCAAAATTGAGTTTAGTTCTTGGATCTAGAAGGAATATAGAAATGGGATAAGGGTTCGCCCTTTTCGGATAAAAATGCAAAATCAATATTATTCCTAGATATCTCAATTGGGCAAATTCGAATGGGCAAATTCGAAGCAATTTCATCTTCATTTGTTCCTTTCTATGAATACTCGAAAACCCACTTAAAATAACGAATCGGATTTAGAAACGAAAACCCCCCTCAGTTAATTATTTCGAAATGTTTCACCACCTAGCCACAACCAAGGAAAAAAGGTATCATCAAAATTTTGGGCCTAAAAAGATGAGATGAATTCCGTATTACGAAATAAATCTTGGATATATTTGATGAATCCTTACTTATTATATTAGCCTTAGATTAGTCTTTTTTCTAGTAGAAATTTTCTAGTAGAAAAGAATTGAGTTGGGATCCATACGCATACGAAATACTTTTGGTATACAAATGGTATACAAAAATTTCTTCTTTTCTTAATTTTCTTCTTTATTATAGTATAATTTATTATAGTTATTCCATATACGCCCTCCTGCTTTTTTGGTTTATTCTATGGGAGTCGCCACGACAAAGGAAGGAGGAAATAGAATAATCTAACATGTTTTGTTCAAATGAACATTCCAAAAAGACTTCAATTGTATTAAAAAAGGAATTAGCAAGTTCCTTCCCCCATGCCGAGAAAACATTTATTCTTTATTGTGTTCAATTCATTTCAAAATACTTCAATTGGTACGCCCAAGAAATAGGCCAATTCGGCAGCTTTTTGTTCAATTTCTCGTGGAGTAAAATTCTCATCAGTACGAGTCAAGGGAATGGCCCCTTGACCTCTGATTTCCATATAAAGGACACGACGAGGATAAAGACCCTCTTTAACCTCAATTCTGATTGATTGGATATCTCTCATAAGGAAGCGAAGGAAGATGCGACGATTTATTCCAGGAAATCCCCAACGAAAAATGCACACAATTCCTTCTTTTCTATCGAATTGGTCATAACCACTACCTACATTCCACAAAATTGTGCACCACAAATAGGAGCTAACGAACAGACCTGCGATCCCATAAAAAGACATCACGATTCCTTGTGGAAAAAAAAGAATTTGCTGAGATGGAAATATGGATATCAGATTCCTACCAAGATAACTGGAAGTTCCAACCGCTAAGAATCCTAGTGAACCTAAAAAAAGGATACAGGCCCAGCAAAAATTACTTGTTTTTCGAGACCCCCTTATAAGTTCTATCCATATATGTTCTGATCGCCAATTCATACTATACTAGATCCAGTTGCATTCGATTGGAATTGAGAGAATAACCCAAATTTGACTTTACCTTTCTTGATCCCGAAGTAACTTTCATCAACTAGCACTATTCTGATGTGGAGTAATTGGTTAGATACATTGACTTTCTATTAAAAATATTTACTGATCCATTTTTAACCAGCTATATATATATATATATACATGCATTTATGCAGATAGCATGTATCCACATACATAACAGTTCTTTCATTTGTGTGTGGAAAGAGCCACATATCGTACCATATTGCACTAAAAAATATCTGTATTATGATACAGTGTTGAAATAAATTGATAGGATTTGGTCCCATTGGATCTAGACAATCTTATTTTTTTGGACATGAAGAGATAAAGAAGCCATTGCAATTGCCGGAAATACTAGGCCCACTAAAGGCACAAAAATAGAGGGTAAGTTGAGATCTGTCATAGAATGGGTGCCTCGATTTAATATTTGTATCTATATATTTGTATCTATTAGAAAGATATCTTATGATATGATAAGTATATCTATTATAAGTAATATTAGGTAATATTGACTATTGTATTTTATATAATATTATACTACTAAGTATATATAAACAATTAAGTATATATAAATATATACTTTCTAAATAATATATTTATATTAAAATAGAAATTTTAAATATAAAAATAATATTAAAATATTAAATTTAAAGAAAAAAAAGGATAGATAATAAGTGAAAAAATGTAGAACTAAATTAAGTGTACCTATTCATCTTTCTACACGAATATAAATAGGGTAATCTTCTTTTACAAATTTTATTATTCTTCTTCTCCCATCCTTATGTTCTTTCTATCTTTCTTTCTAATCTAATAAGGAGTTTTTTATTTTAAAGGAGTTTTCTTATGAAAATGAAGTTCATTATGAATTCGCGACTCTAAATAATAGGATCCAACAAACAGGGATTCATAGTAAAAATGCGATAGATGTAGAAATTATTTTATTTCATTTCCCTATTTGATATTTCTTTTTATTTTGATATTTTTTTTCATTATTGTCTATCTTAATTAATGCGTAAGATAGCCAGATAAAATTCTTTTTTTTTCCAAAAATTCGAATTCCTCGGAAAGAGAAATTCACTTTTTTATTTTATCCTGTTGATAGAGGTTCATAATACCTAATCATGAATAGGGGTAAGATAAAAAATGGATCTGGATCCGGAAGAAAAAAAATTATCCGAAACTTCTGACTCTTACTAGAAAGTGTAACTTATATCACCAAAGAACATTTTTCTTAGTTTTTTTTATTATGATGAACTAAATACTTGTTCGCTACAAACAAAATAACTGAATCTAGTGCTATACTTTAATTTTTTGAATTTTGATTCAAGGGAAAGAAACCATGGAGCTGAAATAACTCACTTAGAACACCTTTTAAAAGATTACGTGGTACGATTGGGTCAAATAAGCCTTTATGGAATAAATAGTCAGCCGCTTGTGAACCATCGGGTACTGTCCTATTCAATGTTTGTTCAATTACTCTTTTACCCGCAAATGCAATGTACGCATTAGGTTCAGCAATAATGATATCTCCCAACATACCAAAACTGGCTGTTACTCCACCGGTTGTAGGAGATGTAAGGACTGGTACATAGAATAACTTTTTAGTGGATTGGTAATCATATGAAGCAGAAGATATTTTAGCCATTTGCATCAAGCTCAAACTTCCTTCTTGCATGCGTGCTCCTCCAGAAGCACACACAATAATGACAGGTAGAGATCGATTAGTAGCATACTCAATCAAACGAGTGATTTTTTCACCTACTACAGATCCCATACTACCTCCCATGAACTTAAAATCCATAACCCCAATTGCTGCGGGAATACCGTTTAGTTGACCTATGCCTGTTTGAACAGCTTCAGTTAAACCTGTCTTTCTTTGATAAGAATCGATACGATCTTTATAGGGTTCCTCTTCTGAATGAAATTGAATGGGGTCCATAGAAACCATATCTTCATCCATAGGATCCCAAGTGCCCGAATCAATCGAAAGTTCGATTCTATCTGAACTACTCATTTTCAAATAATATCCACACTGTTCACAAATATTCATTTTTGACCTAAGAAGTTTTTTATAATTTAATCCATAACAATTTTCGCATTGAACCCATAAATGTCTGTATTTTTTATTTATATCGAAATCATTAGATCTTCCTCTTATATTGAAATCACTGCCATTATTACGAGTTCTTATACTAAAACTTCCACTTTCACTACCACTTACATTTTCAGTACAAATGAAACTATAAATGTAACTGTCACTGTAATTGTCAGTACCACCTGAAATGGAACTATTAATACTTACTTCAAAACGAAGATAACTATTAATGCAACTATTAATGTGATTAGTCCAACTAGATTGAGTATCATACATGTAATGATAATAGTAGTGATTGTTTCTCTTAGACCCCCTATTCAAAAAACTAGAAAAAAAACCTTCTAATTCACTCAGAAAAGAACTATCATTGTCAATCTCAAAACTATGATTTTCAATATCAAAATATACGGAATAACTGTCACCATTACTATCCCTAACTAAAAAAGTGTCATCAGAGATCAAACTCCAAATATCCCTGATACCAAATAAATAATCAACATTACTGAAACTATAACTAACACTATCACTCCAATTTTTCTCCATATCATTTAGAAGGGGTTCATCACTTCCACTGGTATGGCCAATACCATCAAGACTTTCCATTGATTTACTTAAACCATACCTATGTTCTAACTTTAACTTCTCGTTAGACAACATCGAATTGAACCACCATTTTTCCATAGAATCTTCCTGCCCCCTATTTGATGAAAATACAATAGATGAATAGTCATTCGATGAATAATTATTTTACTATTTTATTTCCTATCAGAATTAAGCATATGAGGATTAGGATTGTTAACTAATAATAAGTGAGTATTGAAAGAAATGATTCTCTTTTTTTTTTTGAATCCGAGATAGCACTTCAATATCTATCTATATAGATAGATTTTTTTTTTTTTCAATTAAAATACAAATTCTCATCGAAAATAGTTTATAAATAAGGAATTAGTTCTCGTATAACCTTGTATCGTATAATCAAATAATAAGTTTATATTGCAACATGGAACGAAAAAGACAATATACAGGATGAGTAGATTGGATAGAGGGAGCCCTTCCCTTAGCTTAATCTAAGGCCTTGAAACTACGAGATAGAAAATGATCCACTAATCCTAAGGATCCATAGAATTAATTATGGATT